CACCGGAACGTCCATGGATTTTATCATCAACTTGATGAATTAATTTAAGTATATAGGACTTTCCTATTAGAACAGGTTGTTCAAAGGGATCCCCAGTTCTTCCATCAAATAGTTTACTTTTTCCTGGATATTCGGGTTCAAATACCCATGGATTTTTTGTTTGCTTACTGGCTTCATATAATTCTGAAAACACTAGTTTTCTCGAAGCCTCTTGTTCGTATCTCTCATCAAAGGGGGCTATTCTATAATGTCTATTTAAAAGATCTCCCGCTAACCCGAGCGAACATTCAAATATCTGTCCCACATTCATTCGTGAGGGTACTCCTAAGGGGTTGAAAACCATATCAACCGGTGTTCCATCTTGTAAATAGGGCATATCTTGTCTAGGCAAAATTTTTGAAATAATACCCTTATTCCCATGTCTTCCAGCCACTTTATCACCCACTTTGATTTCACGTTTCTGTGAAATATATACACGAATCATTTCTGGGTTATAATTTGAACCCCCCCTTTTTTGGATCCATCTCACATCAATAACTCGACCCCTTCCGCCTATAGGTAATTTTAGAGAAGTTTCCTTTGCAGTGGATACCTGAATGCCAAGTATGGCTCGTAATAATCTATCCTCTGGGGCATACGACGACTCGTTCGCTGTCTGAGGCGTCAATTTACCTACTAAAATATCACCTGTTTCCACCCAAGATCCCAGCATCACGATTCCATTTCTGTCTAAATTGCAGAGTAAATGAGCCTCTAAATGTGGTATTTCGTTAGTAATTCTTTCAGGTCCCTGACTTGTTATATGAGTTTGAATTTCATATTTTCGGATGTGAAAAGAAGTATAAATATCACTATATACCAAACGCTCACTAATGAGTACCGCATCCTCAAAATTGTAGCCTTCCCATGGCATATAAGCCACTAATACATTTTTTCCCAAAGCGAGTTCCCCACCAACGGTAGCCGCACCGTCCGCTAAAATTTGTCCCTTTTTAATGTATTTACCCCGCGAAACCCGAGGTTTTTGGTGCATACAAGTATTTTTGTTGGAACGTTGGTACATAACTAATGGAATATTTATAGTGTTTCCATTACCGGAGAAAACCATTTGGTGAGTATCAGTAGAAATGACCTTTCCCTCGCGTTCGGCTATAATTGAAACCCCCGAATCCAGAGCCGCTTGGCGTTCCAGTCCGGTTCCAACAATGCACTTCTCGGACCAAGAAAGCGGAACTGCTTGACGCTGCATATTAGAACTCATTAAAGCCCTATTCGCATCATTATGCTCGATAAAAGGAATGAGGGAGGCTCCAATAGAAAAATATTGGAAGGGAAAAATGCTTCGAAGATGAACCTGCTCCCATGCAATAGTCAGGAATTCTTGACGGTATCGAGCCGGAACAACCTGTTCTTCCTGAATACCCCGATTCAAGGCCAAAGAATTTCCCGCCGCTACCATATAATATTCATCTCTACTTGGTGATAAATAAACCATCTGTGCCTCTTTTTCTTTTAATCTTTCAGATATTTCATAAAACGGACTCTCTATGGATCCCAAATGACCAATCCTCACATGAATAGCTAAGGATCCGATAAGTCCAACATTGATTCCTTCGGAGGTGTCGATTGGACAAATACGTCCATAGTGACTAGGATGGATATCTCGTATCCGAAAACTAGCAGTTCGCCCTGTCAACCCTCCGGGACCTAAATTACTCAATTTTCGCCCATGAACAATTTGTGTCAATGGATTAGTTCGATCCAAAACTTGAGATAAAGGGTGTAGGCCGAAAAATGATTCATAAGTGGTTGTTAATGCAGTTGAAGTTACCAAATTTTGAGGAGTTGGTATCAATTGATGCCTGATTGCTCCAGATATAGTTCCTCGAACCGCATTTTCTAAACGAACAAGAGCCAATCCGAATTGATCCTGCAACAGATCTGCTACAGAACGAATACGTTTATTTTTCAAGTGATTCATATCGTCAAGCGTACCCATTCCAAATTTCATTTCGATCAAACGATCCGCAGCAGCCAATACATCTCGCGGTAACAAAAATGTATTGTTCTGAGGTATATCAAGATTCAATCTCCGGTTGATATTTCGCCGACCAATTCTTCCTAATTCACATCTTTGTTGAAAAAATTTCTTTTGTAATTCCTTACACAAAGACTCAGAAAATACCGGATCCCCACCTACACAAGCAAATTGTTGATAAAACTCCAGAATGGCATTTTCTTTTGACCCGATCTTTTTTTTTTCCTTATCATTCGGGAAAGACAAGAAAATTTCAGGATAACAAACATTATCTAGAATTTCTTTTAGATTCAAACCCATAGCTGATGATAGAACTAGAATAGATATTTTTTGTTTCCTACTCACACGGGCCCATATCCTTGCTTTTCTATCAATTTCTAATTCCGATCTTCCTCCCCAATCCGATATTATGGTGCTGGTATAGATAGAAATTCCGTTATGGTCCAATTCTGAACGGTAGTAAATGCCGGGACTTTGCAATATTTGATTAATCACAATTCTGTAAATTCCATTTACTATAAAGGTTCCCAGGGAATTCATTAGAGGAATGTTTCCAATAAATACTGTTTGTTCTTTCATATCTCTATCGGTTTTCAAAATTAATCCCGCAAGTACATATAATTCAGAAGAATACGTGAGTGATTCATACACAGCATCTCTTTCTTTTATCAAAGGTTCTGCCAATTGATATGTTTCCACAAATAATTTAAATTCAATTTCTTGATCTGTATCTGTATCTTCAATTTTTGGAAATTTATAAAATTCTTCCATTAAGCCCTGATTAATAAACCTACAAAATCCCTCAAATTGAATCTGACTAAATCCAGGTATTGTGAACATCCCCTCATTTTCATCCCGGAGCATTTTAATCTTAAGTTTCCTGTTTATCGAAAAATCCCATTATTGGCTCACCTTTTCATCGATCCATATGGATCGATCTAGCAATGATGGAATATATATTCTGTTTACTGAATTACATAAAATTTTAGACAACTCCATATATGTATTTCATATGTATGAACGGAGATGAGAATGAGAGGGTGAATAAAACAAAGAGAATTTTCGGCGCAAATTAGATTCGAATTTGTGAAAGATACAAATGGAAATAAATTAAGAAATTCCTGGAAAAAAATTATGCCACTTAACTTATATTTTAACACTTCATACTCAACAAATGATTAGCGGATCTTTTTTTTTTTAGTAGAATTCATAGAATATGATTAAATAGAATATGATTAAAGTGCATAATCATAATATAATAGGAGTAAGTTGTATTTATTAAGTACATGCCAATATAGTTATCTAGCTATCTGTATATTTTATCTTTTATCATAGTTCCACTTAGGGCAACACAGGTCGTGCCATATCATAATTGTTCTTTTCTATTCAATGAAAAATGAAAGCACGATCATTCTATTCTCTATAGAAATACATAGAGAAGATACCTGACTCGCTGTAATTTCTGCTCTGGGGTTTACATTTACATATATTTACATATATACATAATTGTTGTTATAATTGAATTGAAAATTAAAAAAAAAAAGTTATTCAAATGAATGAAATGCAATTTTTGTTATATTATTGTTATTGAATTATATTTATATTATTGTTATTGAATATATATGTAATATATAAATATAATCTATATCTATTTTTTAATTTTAATTATAATATATTTTAATTATAATATTATAATTATATTTAAATAAATATTATAATTATATTTAAATATTATAATTTAAATATTATAATTATATTTAAAATTATATTTAATTATAAATTATAATATATATATTGATATTGATTAGATATTGATTAGATATTGATTAATTAGATATTGATTAGTAGTAAATTAGTAATAAAAAAATTTGATTTTTTTTTGTCATTAAATTATTAAATAAATTATTAAATTAAAGATAAAGAAATACAATTTCAAATTTCAAAATCGTTCATTAATTCAAAGTTAATAGTATAGTTAATGGTTCAATTTGCCCTGAATTTTTCAGTCATAAATCCATTTTTTCTCTTTTGACCCTTTTTGTTTTTGAAAAGAAAGGAAAAGTTTCTAAATGGTATAAATATGTATAAAGAAAGATACAATCAATTGAAGAAAACGATCTCAATTAGGTCCAATAAAAAAGAGGAATTATTCTTTAGAATTTAGAAAAGGATAAGTACAACGGAATTCAGGATTCCAAATAAAATAGGAAAGAAACAAATGGTTCAGTCAGTAATCCCCCCCAAAAAAATTAGGAAAAATTTAGGAATAAGTATAATATTATTTAAAATTTCTATTATTTAAAATTTCTATCCATTTTTATTGTTTTGGCGACATGGCCAAGTGGTAAGGCGGGGGACTGCAAATCCTTTATCCCCAGTTCAAATCTGGGTGTCGCCTGCTCAACAAAAAAACTCGAGATTGCTTATCCTGCTGATCTAAACCCAAATCGACGAACCCGACAGAAACAGAAATAAAGGCCTAGGCCTTGTCAATATTTGATTTTAAGAATGAGCCATAGGTCCTAGAAAGGACTCTCCATTTTTGCTTCTAGGATTAAAAATGGATGGTAGGAAAGACTATCAAATCTTCCTAATTTAATTACTTACTCTACACTACTAAGGTAGTTAGTGTCTATTGATTCAGTATAGAATTGGATTGGATAGGCTGATGAGAAATCAATTTAGGAGCTGTGTAAAGGAATGAATAAAGATACTTTGTCTCCAAACTCACAAGAAATTCTTAGTGCTCAATCAACCAATCAATATTGATTGATTGGCCTTATAGAGATAGAATAAAGGTGCAAAATTTTTCTTTCAGGAGATTACAAAAAAAATGTAATATCGCATGGCATTTCCAATTCTTTCACAGAAAGAGAAACTGTAAGTCTTAGAGAGAATATAGGTATAGAATAGATAGTTATCCACCTTGATAGTATATTTATTTTTATGTATGTTTTTTTTTTGTTTATGTTATGAAAAAAAAGTCAACAAACAGTGAGTCTTACTATTCCTACATGTTTTATTAGGATAGGAGCATTCGCTTGATATTTCCAAAGCATGTATATCATATTTGTGCCTAATCTTTACGGATTCCGCCAGCTCAGCCAGAAATACCATACCATAATATAGGAACTTGTTACGAATGGATTTTTTTGATTGCTTCATCAATAGCCTTAAGTCATAATTCTATTTTGACTCTACACCATTGATTCCACTATGATTAGTGATCAATAATGGAATAATTCTTTCATTTCATAAGGATAGGAGACATAATTCACATGGATATAGTAAGTCTCGCTTGGGCTGCTTTAATGGTAGTCTTTACATTTTCCCTTTCACTCGTAGTATGGGGAAGGAGTGGACTTTAGAAATACTATTAATTGAGTAATCAAATTGTATCAATTGTTTAATTGATTGTTGTTTTATTTTACGAACTGTTTAAAATTAAAATTGAAATGCCTCCGTTTTCAATAATACAGTAAAATATGAATAAGAAAATACACTAATGAATAATAACCATTCGAGCAAACAATGAATGATTACCATAGTTGTATTTCGAAACTCAAATCAACGGAATACATATGATAGGGTTTTTTTCCAACCAAATTCTTTCTATTCTATTTTGATTTGTTGAACCGGTTCTTACCAGAATTACAGATATTACAATAAAAAACAAGCAATCTTTCTTTTTTCCTTTATTAGTTTCCCCCTCTTTCTTTACTTTTACACTTTGACTGTTCCAAGAGAAAGTTGTTCTGCTATTACAGCGATACATACTTTCTACTGCAAGCTCTTAGTGGTTGTCCAAACAGGTCCTACGCATAAAAAATCTTGCTTGCGTTGAGCGATCTATATATCATAGATTTAACATTTTAGACTTCTAGATTATTTATTTTATTTAGGCTTTATCGACTCATCTAATGTCATGTTTAAGCATGACAAATCGACGAATCTATTACCCCTTTTCCAGATCCGAAGAAGTTACCATAGAACCTCATGGATCCTCTGTTTATAGATGACTTCTTTGGAATGGTAAAAAAAAGAAAAAAGATTCCTTGGTTTTGTTTTCTTTTATATAATTTTATACAAAAAATATACCCACACTTTTCTTCCTACATTGATTGTTTTGATCTATCTCGGGATCCTTATTTAATTAAAATTGTAAGAAGCCTAGCAATTAGGATAGAACAGTTGACCTTCCATTAATTATTATTTATTTCGGATTGATCAAAATTCATACAAACGGCTGTCGCGACGAAAATAAAAAAATAAATATAAATAGAATTAGAGTGCTTTTTTACATATTTTATTTATATTTACTTTACATAAATAATTGTACAGACGTATTGGAAATTGATCTATGTTATCAAGCCTATATCTGTATAAAAATTTATATACTAATAGATAGTCTACTATACTAGATAGTGTGGTAGAAATATATATATTTATATTATATAGTTTAGTTCTTTCTACCATACTATCTCAGATACTGTCGAGTCCAGTCCGATCATTTCATTTAAGACTTGGAGTTAAAATCCTTTTCTTTTCTTCAATCATTGATAAGAAGTAAAAGTATCAGTCAACTTAATCATTTTGACTGACTGTTTTCACATAGATGATAAGTAAAAAAGCAGTAGGAACTAGAATAAACAGTGCAGTAGCAATAAATGCGAGAATATTGACTTCCATAATCTTATTGTTTTGTTTTTTTTTTCTTCGCAATAACTCGGGATCTAATCCCATAGAGATGAGAAATTTGACTGCTGTAAATTAAATGGGATAAATTGCATCCTAATGATACTGAATCGGATCAATGTTATGAATAACAATATCTAATCTATCAAATCGACTCATCGTCGAGAATTGAATAGTATAACATAGGAGGATCTTTTATCCATACCAAGTAAAATGGGATTTCTGATCCGATAAAGAATCCTACTTAATTTATCATCCTTTCCACTCTTTTCTAAAAACGGCCCTCTTCCTTATACAACATCTTTCCTTAGACTTATACAATTAATTAATTATCTGATGAAATATCATATGACTGGTATTCTATTGACTATAGACCCAAGTAGTAGAAGTGCAATAAAAAAAAATGACGCGTTGAACTCTAAGCTAAGCTTTTTTATGAATCGATATTAGTAGAAGAAACGAAAATTGCCATATTTGTCTGATGATAAATACAAAAAAAAAGAAATAAAGATCCCTACATGGAATTAGATTTTGCTCCCCGCCCCCCCCTTTTTTTTGGTCGGGGTAATAAAGAGATAAATTGACAAATTCATCGGATCGTTGGATCCTAGTCGGGACTGACGGGGCTCGAACCCGCAGCTTCCGCCTTGACAGGGCGGTGCTCTGACCAATTGAACTACAATCCCAGCGGGATGTACCGCATACATATTCTTGTGATATCATAAGAGCATTTTATTTGCTGTGTTGTAACATAGACACGAATGATATACGGATATCTACATAGAATGGATATGGATATGGACTATACTCTATCTAGTAATATAGTAAGAATAACACGGTTTAACTAGTAATCCTGTGATTCTTTTTTTTTATTGCTACAAGATTGATTATCAACCTTTCAATAAGAAAAAACAACAAAAATTCAACTCTTTTTTTTTCTTCCATATTGGGCATTTTTGGAAAATAAATTGGTTATATCATACTCAAAAGAAAGCGGCAAATTTTTGGGCCGAGCTGGATTTGAACCAGCGTAGACATATTGTCAACGAATTTACAGTCCGTCCCCATTAACCGCTCGGGCATCGACCCAGGAAGAATCAATTATAATTATATAAATTATAAATAAATTATAATATTATATAATATATATATTATATATATTATTATATATATAATATATATATAAAATTATATATATGATATGGATATGATATATGATATGGGTTTTTTGATAATTGATAATCCACGATCAACTTACTTTCGCAGTACCCTACCCCCAGGGGAAGTCGAATCCCCGCTGCCTCCTTGAAAGAGAGATGTCCTGAACCGCTAGACGATAGGGGCATACCCGCCCGACCACCACCAGACTATGATCATAGTATCATCAGTTTTTCGGAATTGTCAATACAATAATTGTCAATACAATTACAATATAATTACAATATAAAATATTAAATATATATTAAATATATATTTAAATATATATAAATATAAATATATATAAATATAAGTAATATAATGTAATATAAGTAATATAATGTAATATAATAACGTAATGGTATGATTAGATCCGAAAGACCTTTCCTACTTTCACGATTCTATATAATTAGAATTTAAAAAAAAAAATTTATGGTTCATAAACGCCCCATTAATTATCTATTATCAATTATCCCATTAAATTAGTTATATACATTACATACAACATACAATTAATTAATACATTTAATTTTAATTATAAATATTAATTATAAATATTAATTATATAATTAATATAATTAATATTATTATTTATATAATAATATAATTTATATAATTAATAATATAATTTATATAATAATAATAATAAATTATAATAATAATAATAAATAATATATATTTATATAATAATATAATTCAATTTATAATAAATAATTTATATAATATATATTTATATAATATATAAAAATATTAAAAATATATATAATATATAAATAAATATATAAATATTTATATAATATAAATATAATATAATATTTATATAATATAAATATAATATAATATAAATATAATATAAATATACTAAATACTAAAAATAAATATTAAATACTAAAAATAAATATACTAAAAATATAAAAATATACTAAAAAATATACTAAAAATAAAAAAAGAAGTATAAACCCGAGAAGTATAGTATTCTTTTAGTTTAAGTAGTAATTGGTCTAACAGAAAAAGGATAGAAGTTTCATTTATTCAATTTGCACTAATTGATTTGTTCAGTTCAGATAAGACATCATTCAATCAAATTGAATAAATCTATGTCGTTGTGTTGGTACACGTATCAATCAAGTAAATCTTGTTCTGATGGATCGATAAAATAAAAGCAAATACAATACAGAAAGTGACATCGGTCTTAAAACAATTCACTGTATTGGTATTTCTCAAAAAGGGCATTTTACCCTAGACTTTACTTCTAACTTCACTTATTTTCTTAAGTCAATCCAATATCTTGTTCCTGAATGAGTTCCTATGCATACATGTATCTATGTATATACATGTATCTATGTATGTAATATATGTACATATATACATACGGTAAACTCATAATGGAAAATGAATTGCTAATTCATTTTTTTTTAAAGCCCTTTTAACTCAGTGGTAGAGTAACGCCATGGTAAGGCGTAAGTCATCGGTTCAAATCTGATAAAGGGCTTTTTCCATGAAACTCCAGTCTTCATTTTTCAGTTTTTCAGCCGAGAGGAGAATAGAAAGATCTTGTTGATATTTGTCAAAAAGATAACCCCCATTATAAACCACTCTTATATTATAATGTAATGAGTATTATCAGTTATAGTTTACAAAGTTGTTGAACATTTATTCATTATGTTAATTAATCATTCCCCTTTTTAGGGGAAGTCGACCCTGTACTGTAGTGGTATAGTAGTTCTCCTCGTGTTTTCTTATTCATATTTTTTGATCCCCGGGCATAACTATTCTAGATATCTAATCTTGATTATTAATCACCAAACAAAAGTATTCCTATTTCTCCAGTATTCTAATCAAACCCATCGTTAAAGTAAAAAAAAGTAAGTGGACCTGACCCGTTGAATCATGACTATATTGGCTATTCTGATATTCAAATTCTATATTCTATAGTATAGAGTATAGAGATGAAATTATAGAAGCGAACTCTTTTTTATTTATTTTTTTCCTTTTAACTTTAACCATCCAAGAATTTGTCGATATTTCTGGTTTCATCTTCTTGTTACTGGATGCTCCATAGGAATAAAT